ATCAAGATTTACCAATGAGTTACGAAATGCTATGGTTCTTACATATGATTTATTAATTTATTCATAAGTAATTCGTTGAGATCGTGCACCTTTCTTTCCTATTTCTTATAATTATAAAAAAAAAAAAAAAATAAGAATCATAATAATGTGCAGCTGGTTGGATCCAACCTATTCTTGAAATATACAACTCGCACACACTCCCTTTCCAAAAAAAATCAATACACCAAGCACTATACTTAGATTTATTAGATTTGTTGCTAAAATATCAGTATTAAACCCGAAACTTCCGGCGGATGGCCAATAGCCCAAGGAAACGAAAAAATCGGTTATATTTTTCATATACTCTCCTCTTTCTTATAGATAAGACTAACAAAGAACATAGTTCTTTTTGTATCACCTCACTCGCCTCGCCCTGATCGATTTCTTTTTATTAATTTATTTTTTATGGGAATAGATTAAATAATTTAGTAATTTATAATTTATTTAAAATTTCTTATTCTTTTAAGTTCTCCATAAAAAGATTAGGTCTCATACCAACACCAATTGCGAAATATTTCGTTTCTTTAAACATTTCGTTTCCTAGTAAAAAAAAAAGGTTTCTGTTGTACTAAGGGTGGAAATGGGAAGGAAGAAAGCGAACGGATCCGTAATAATTATAAAAGTGTTGATATAATTAGAAGAAGCAAACGGCAAGTCCGAGTTAATAAACCAAACTAAGAAAGAAACGTATAACGTACGTTTTCACATTTCTAATTTTAGGATTAAATTAAACAAAAGGATTTGCGAATAAAAGTGCTAATGCCACGACTAGTCCGTAAATTGTTAAAGCTTCCATAAAAGCTAGACTTAACAATAAAGTACCTCGTATTTTACCTTCCGCTTCTGGTTGTCTCGCAATACCCTCGACAGCTTGGCCCGCAGCAGTACCTTGGCCAACTCCAGGTCCAATGGAAGCAAGCCCTACGGCCAATCCAGCAGCAATAACGGAAGCGGCAGAAATCAGTGGATTCATAGTAAGTTCCTCGTACAAAAAAAAATGGTTAATGATATTAATGATACAATATCAATATAGTTATAGTAATAATAAATACTATAGTATTATAGTATAGTAATACTATAAATATATAAATAGATATTAATAATATATTAGAAAAGAAATAGGAATAAATAAAATTCTATAATTTATTCTATAATTTATATAGTCCATTTATCTAGTCCATAGGGATAATCCCTATATAACTAGTAACTAGTAAATATCTAATATCACATATACATTTGTTTCTTCCATAATGTAAACCGTTTGCATTTTATTTTTATATTGAATTGGATTTGAGAATCATTTTTCGAAATATATGTAAGGGCCAGACATTACATATATCTAGTTTTACTAGATACTAGACCCCCTAACCCATTTTTCCAATTCCGTAATATCGTCTATCTTCCCTCCTACGAGATTGGGTCGTTTATACATATGTATTTGTATCTATATATGTTTATGTATTATGTTGTCCAACCAAGTGCGTATTTGGATTTGGAACCATGCATGAATTCGATTAAGTTAAAAAAAGACTTTTTAAAAAGCTAATCAATGATGACCCTCCATAGATTCACCTATATAAGCCGCGGCTAAAGTTGCAAAAATAAGAGCTTGAATACCGCTTGTAAATAAACCAAGAAACATAACGGGGATAGGAACTACTGAAGGTACTAAAGAAACAAGAACAACAACTACTAATTCATCAGCCAATATATTCCCGAAAAGTCGAAAACTAAGAGATAAAGGTTTTGTAAAATCTTCTAGGATGTTAATTGGTAAAAGTATTGGAGTTGGTTGGATGTATTTCCCAAAATACCCCAATCCTTTTTTGGTAAGACCCGCATAAAAATATGCCACTGACGTGGGTAAAGCTAAAGCAACAGTAGTATTTATATCATTCGTGGGCGCAGCTAACTCCCCATGAGGTAACTGTATAAGTTTCCAAGGTAAAAGAGCACCTGACCAGTTAGAAACAAAAATAAATAGGAACATAGTTCCAATAAAGGGAACCCAGGGGCCATATTCTTCTCCAATCTGAGTTTTACTCAAGTCTCGAATAAATTCAAGGACATATTCGAAGAAATTCTGACCGTCGGTCGGAATTGTTTGTGGATTCCGAACTGCTATGATGACTGAACCTAATAAGATAGCAATTACGACCCAAGAAGTGATAAGTACTTGGGCATGGATTTGTAAACCTCCTATTTGCCAATATAAATGTTGGCCTACTTCTACACCCGATATATTGTATAACCCATTGAGTGTTTTAATGGAACATGGTATAGCATTCATATTTTCCTCTGATATAAATCGAACTTAAAAATTGATTTTGATTGAACCATTTTATTTCTTTCTCAACTCACCAACATTAATCATTAATACAAATCGAATTTAGGATACTCAAAATCATATAACATAATCTAAATATCCCTATTTTGATCTTTATCTCTTTTTCTTTAATCTCTTTTTGAAGTTCAAGAAATAGTAACCGATCCAATAAATCTATCGAGTTCACAAACAATGAATTAATTTTATTATTCTTAATCATAATCAACGATTTCTTATATAGCTAGAATGACCCTCGCAAATTGCGAATACTAATTTATTAAGAATGAATCGAATTGAAGCTATAGCATCATCGTTGGCTGGAATTGAAATATCTGCGAGATCCGGATCACAATTTGTATCAATTAAACAAATAGTAGGAATCCCTAAAATGACACATTCTCGAAGAGCCGTATATTCTTCTTGCTGATCAACGATGATTACAATATCGGGTAACCCCGTCATATATTTGATCCCACCCAAATATGTTTGCAAGGTAGATAATTTTCTCTTCAACATTGCTGCATCTCTTTTGGAAAGACGGTTGAGTTTCCCCATTTTTTGTTCTACTATTAAGTCCCTGAACTTATGAAGTCTCGTTTCCGTAGTGGACCAGTTCGTTAACATACCACCAAGCCACTTTTTATTAACATAATGACACCGAGCCCCTATTGCAGCTGATGCTACTAAATCCGCTACTTTATTTTTAGTACCAACGATTAAAAAGGTTTTTCCACTACTTGCTGCATTAAAAACTAAATCGCAGGCTTCTGATAAAAAACGAGCAGTTCTCGTAAGATTTATAATATGAATACCTTTACGTTTTGCAGAGATGTAAGGAGCCATTCTAGGATTCCATTTTCTAGTACCATGACCAAAATGCACTCCCGCTTTCATCATTTCTCCTAAATCGATGTTCCAGTATCTTTTTGTCATTTTTCCGCATTTCCCCACACTTCCTCTTTTTTTAACAAAGAGACAAGGTACTCTGAAATAAATAATTGTTCCGACGGAACCTTCTTTCTACCGTGGATTGACCGTTGATATACGGCCCAAACCATTAATTTCTTTTAATTACTTATTATTATTTTTTTTTGACTAAATTAATATTCATAATCGTACCAATCCAACCAGAAAATTAAAGTAAAAAGAATGAATCTCTTCTTAAAAATCATTAAATTGCGTAAATGGTTGTTGTGATGTCCCATGAAAATTGTTTGGAGCACAAGAACAAAAAAATTCTCTATGGTATAACAAAATATCTCTCATTTCCAACTTGAATAAATTTTTCCTTTTTATTTCCAAATAAACATTTTTGTCTTCCCTTGAATGGTGCACTAATTTTTTGAATCCAGTACCAACAGGAATAAGCCCCCCCAAAACAACGTTCTCTTTCAGTCCTTTCAACCAATCAATACGACCTCGTAAAGCGGCTTTTGCTAAAACTCGAGCGGTTTCTTGAAAACTCGCTTCGGATATGAAACTTTGAGTATTCAGGGATGCCCTCGTTATTCCCAATAAAATTGCCCGATAATTGATCGCTTCGTCTAAAGCACGTCCTGCTCGTTCCGCTCGCAACATTCCTATTAATTCTCCGGGTGAAAAAACATTAGACATTCCATCTTCTGAAACCAACACTTTTGATGTTATTTGACGTACAATGATCTCTATATGCCTGTTATGTATCTGTACCCCCTGAGATCGATAAACCTTTTGAATTTTATTAACCAAAGAGATACGACTTTGGGCTATGGTTAGCTCAGCTCCAATCAAGAATCCCCAGGGGATTCCAAGAATTCTTGGTATACGTTCGTTCCAACTTTCAACTCTCTTTTCGAGGTTCATCGATATTGAATCAATTGAACGCACTTCTAAGACCTGTTCCACTTTTGGAAGACCCTGCGTTATGTCACCAGATCTTGATTTTTCGTATATAAATGTAACTAGTGTCTTTCCTTCATAAAGGATTTCTCCATAATGACCATGAACTGTTGTTCCTGGGGTAGCCAAATAGGGCTTAGCCGATCTTATAACTAAGGCATCAACATGAACAATTAAAATTTGACCAGATTTTTTTATGTGTGGTCCGTATTTAAATAGACATGCATTTTCACAAATAAATTGCCCAAGGCAAATTATTATGGAGGTATCTTCACCAGAATCATGATGGAGAAAACACCAATTTAAATGGAATGGATTCAAAATTATATTACTGCATGGATCGAGATTATAAATTCTCCTATTTTCATCCATTAAACAATATTTAAGTACTTTAAAAGTCTGTTTAAAATTGTCAAGTAGCAAATATTTCTTTAACGATATATGATTATGAGTTAATAAATGGTAAGATGAATAAAAATTCGCTATTTTAGGTACAATAGTACCTAAGGGACCTAACAAATACCTAATTGGGATTAGGGGATCCAATTCTTTTATCGCATTGTTATATTTCGAACCGTTGAATGGACTAATTCGAAAACAGTTGGATGATGACAAAATTATCAAAGATTGGCATTCCTTATTTCGATTCAAGAACGTACCAATAGTTCCTTGCTGTTGGGTAACTAATTGAAACTTCGCCTTGGAATGAAAGGGATTGATATTGGCGCGATTTAATCTCTTATTGGGAATCAATCTCGAATCTGTTATATTATATCTATATCTTTTTCCACTATATGAAAGAGTGGACTTGACTTTGACTAACTCAATTCTTATGAAATCGCGAATTAGATCATTTGCCCTTACCTCAACAAACGACGCATAAACCTCTTCTTTGGAACCGTTTTGTTTTTGGTCCCAATTTAATACTAAGCAAGTCCGAACTAATTGAATACTTGTGTTATAAATTTCTTGAATTGACTTTCCATATTCCGAAAGAATATAATTGACAACTTGAAGTCGGACATCATCCTTTTCCTGCAAGAGATCCTGAGGAAAAAGTGTTGCTAAATTTATCCCATCGGCTATTTCATATGTGACTACGGGCCGAACCGAAACAAAATATTTTTTCTTGGTAGGTGTGATCCGCTGGACATAGATCCAATCTTTCAATTTTTTTGATTCCTTAGAATTTTTTTTTTTTTTCATTACGGGCGGTATCAAAATGCCGCAGTGCCTGGAGATCTTATCTGTCTCTCCAGGAAAATGAATATCTCCATAAAAAATTCTCAGTTCAATACTTTTTTTTTTTCTCTCCACTCGAACTAATCCGCCTACTCGACTTCTTTTATTTAAAGCAAGTTGTGTATCTACTCTAATGATACTATTGTTCCGGACCATAATGGACGAGGATCCAGGTAAAATATGTATTTCTTCGGGAATGAAAAAAAACCGATCTACTTTCATTTGGTATTTAAGACTCAATTCTTTTGTTCCTCGGTACTCAATCAAATCCTCTTTTTTGACGATTGAATCTACCTCCACAGCCCCATATTTAGTAATTCCTGAACTGCTTCTTCTATATCGTGGATCATCAAAATAAGCAAAAATACTATTTCTACGTAAAATACCATTTATGGGTATTTCGATCGAAATACCAAAACCAGATATTAGTTCTTTTTGACGTTCTTGATCATATTTTAATGGTATGATAAATCTATTTCTTCGTCTTTTTGCTAATAAATATGAATTCTCTTGAAGAATAGACGGATATATAAAATTACACTTACCATTGGATATAATTCGATCAGATATTGAATAATCAATGATTTCCATATCTTTTTTACTAGAAGTATCCAACAATTTATGTCTTACTCGATCATTAGTCATTGAGAGGTCAGAGATATATTTGTCTTCGACAGAAAAAGAATAAGCATTCATTTGATCTTGATCCTTGTGGATCGAAAAAGATACTATACTAGATCTTCGCGGGCCTCCTGCTAATATCCATAAATGACTTGTTTTTGGTAATAGATGAACATTACCATATGTATATTCGGGTGCATGGTAGACATCGGTACTCCAGTGCATTTCTCCCTCTGATTCAGAGTAAATATGTTTTCGGACCTTCTCTTTAAAATGAAAAGTGGACGTTCCCGCACGAATCTCAGCGATCACTTGTTCTGATTCTACATATTGATTATTTTGAACTAAAATCAAACTCTTTGGCGGAATATTCACATTATGGATAACACCCCGACTCTCAATAATTACATATAGATCTATAGAACATAAAAAAGCAGGATGCCCATGACGGGTACGTGTGGGATGAACAAAATCTTCATTAAATTTGATTTTTCCGTTAGAAGGAGCTCGTACATGTTCGGCAGTACCACCTGTGAATACTCCACCGGTATGAAAAGTTCTTAATGTTAGTTGAGTCCCCGGTTCCCCAATTGATTGACCCGCAATAATACCTACAGCTTCTCCCAATTCGGCTAGGTCACCATGAGTAGTACTCCGACCATAACATAATTGGCAGATCCAAGATGTGCTTCTGCAAGTAAAGGGGGTTCGAATATATATTGATCGTGCTCGAAAGGTTATGAATCGATTGATAAGCCCAATCCCAATATCTTGATTCCTAGCGGCGATGCATCGTAGACCTATATATATATCGTCTGCTAATACACGACCAATTAGTGTTTGGACAAAAACTCTTTCTGTCATCTCATTTCGAGGACTCACGGAAATACCTTGGATAGTACCACAATCTATTCTACGTACAATAATGTGTTGAACCACTTCAACAAGTCTACGCGTGAGATATCCAGCATCTGATGTACGTACAGCAGTATCCACGACTCCCTTGCGGGCTCCGTAGCAGGAAATTATATATTCTGTCAAAGAGAGTCCTTCACGCAAATTGCTTTGAATAGGTAAATCAATCATTTGTCCTTGGGGATCTGACATTAATCCTCTCATACCTACTAATTGGTGTACTTGAGATGCATTTCCTCTAGCTCCCGAAAAGGACATTAGATGGACTGGATTAGAAGAATCAGTCATCCGAAAATTGGGATTCATTTCTTGTCTCAAATATTCGCTTGTAGCATACCATATCTCAATAGATTGACGTAATTTTTCTACTGCATGAACATTCCCATAATGATGATGTTTCTCCAAAATAAAACTTTGTTGTTCAGCGTCTCGGACTAACCATCCCTTAGATGGTATTGTTAAAAGATCATCTATTCCTA